CGCCACTCGGACTCGAACCGAGATGCTCTAGCACTGCTTCCTAAGAGCAGCGTGTCTACCGATTTCACCATAGCGGCTTGCTCAAAATTATAATAACCTATTCATACTCAATCGTCGAGATTGAAGTAGTCAATTCATATTTAGGAAAGATTAAAATTTAGGAATACAACGTCATTTAAATACGTGTTCACTAATAGAGTATATTTCTCTGGTTTTAGAATGTCAGTTATATTTAACTTAATAAAATAATAAGCTTCCGCATAGTTTATCCTCTGTGGGAATAAGACTTTTTTGTTCTATCCCTAGATCCTAGATAGAAGGAAGAACTATCTAGGATCTAGGGATAGAACAAAAAAGTCATTCAGTTTCGATTCAGTTCTTATTCCGAGTATTCCAATGTTTGATTATTTATTTGTCAGCACAAAAAAACTTTTAGAATTCCCGGTCGAAAGAGATTTCGATAATGAAAAAGCTTTTAACGCTGCCCAATATCCCTTCTTTTTCCAAGAATTTTTACGAATCCGTTTTTTTGACATAGAAGTACGTTTTTTTGGAACTGCCATTCAAAAATCAAGAGATTACTCATTGTTATAGTTGGATGTGAAAGACATCTATCTAGTATTAATATAATAAATATTCAATAAAAACAAATCTTTATTTACTATTGATTATCCATCTAGTTCTTTATTTAGATAATACTACTTTGCTCTAAAAAAGGCTAAAAAATATTATATGTCATTCATTTTTTTTTTTTTTTTTTTACATTTATATTACATATAATTAATAAACTATAACTATCCGGACAAAAAAACGAATTCATACTATTTCTTTATATCCTCATAGTCAAAGCTCTATAGCTATAGTATCCAACGTACTATAAGAAATAAAATTGGTTAAAGTAAAAAAAGCTTTTTTTCTGGATCTCCCGAAATAGCTTTAAATATATAAATATATTACTTAATAAATAACTATTCACTTTGCACTAGTAAGGGTGATATCATTTAACCAATTGTAACTTCTTGATTTATTGATTTGAACGATTTGGTAAAGAATCAGAAAGATTAAATTTTGGTCTTGCATCTATAATCTATATATATATAGATTTTTACTTTTTTTGCGAAAGAGAGAAGATCCGGTGAATCGGAAAGAATTACTTAAAAATGAAAAAGGTTTTTTTTTTATGGAACATACATATCCATATGCATGGATCATACCTTTCGTCCCACTTCCAGTTCCTGTCTTAATCGGAGTCGGGCTTCTCTTTTTTCCGACGGCAACAAAAAATCTTCGTCGCATGTGGGCTTTTCCTAGTGTTTTATTATTAAGTATAGTTATGATTTTTTCTGCAGATCTCGCTATTCAGCAAATAAATAGCAATTTCATATATCAATATGTATGGTCTTGGACTATTAATAATGATTTTTCTTTAGAGTTCGGCCACTTGATCGACCCACTTACTTCGATTATGTTAATATTAATTACTACTGTTGGAATTCTGGTTTTGATTTATAGTGATAATTATATGTCTCATGATCAAGGATATTTAAGATTTTTTGCTTATATGAGTTTTTTCAATACTTCCATGCTGGGATTAGTTACGAGTTCTAATTTGATACAAATTTATATTTTTTGGGAATTAGTTGGAATGTGCTCATATCTATTAATAGGTTTTTGGTTCACACGACCTATTGCTGCAAATGCTTGTCAAAAAGCTTTTGTAACTAATCGTATAGGAGATTTTGGTTTATTTTTAGGAATCTTAGGTCTTTATTGGATAACAGGTAGTTTTGAATTTAAGGATTTGTTCGAAATATTCAATAACTTAAGTTATAATAATGATAATGAGTTTACTTTTTTATTTTTTAATTTCTGCGTTTTTCTAGTATTTTCCGGGGCAATTGCTAAATCGGCACAATTCCCCCTTCATGTATGGTTACCTGATGCCATGGAAGGGCCTACCCCTATTTCGGCTCTGATTCATGCTGCTACGATGGTAGCAGCGGGCATTTTTCTTGTCGCTCGTCTTATTCCTCTTTTCATAGGAATACCCTACATAATGAATTTAATATCTTTAATAAGTATAATAACAGTACTATTAGGAGCTACTTTGGCTCTTGCTCAAAAAGATATTAAGAGAAGTTTAGCCTATTCTACAATGTCTCAATTGGGTTATATGATGTTAGCTTTAGGTATGGGGTCATATCGAGCTGCTTTATTTCATTTGATTACTCATGCTTACTCTAAAGCATTATTGTTTTTAGGATCTGGATCAATTATTCATTCAATGGAAGCTATTGTTGGATATTCTCCAGATAAAAGTCAGAATATGGTTCTTATGGGCGGTTTAACAAAACATGTCCCAATTACAAAAACAGCTTTTTTATTAGGTACACTTTCTCTTTGTGGTATTCCACCACTTGCTTGTTTTTGGTCTAAAGATGAAATTCTTAATGATACTTGGTTATATTCACCACTTTTCGGAATAATAGCTTGTTCCACA